ACTTCCCTCTTGTATCATCAAACCGTCACCCATTAATACAACGCCAACATTGTTTGATTCCAAATTCAGAGCAATGCCTATTGTACCCTCTTCAAATTCTACTAATTCCCCTGCCATTACTTCATCAAGACCATGAATACGAGCAATGCCATCGCCTACTTGAAGTACGGTGCCGGTATTCACAATCGTGACTTCTCGATTATATTGTTCAATACGTTCACGGATAATATTACTAATTTCGTCGGCTCGAATGGTTACCATTAGTGTCTCTTAATTCTTTTTCGGAAACAAAGGGAAGAAAAAAAAAAAAAAAATAAAATAGCCTACAGTAAAAGGGCTAATCAGTTATTTCTTTCATGGCCCCGAGCATGCCAATATTAGCACTGATGGTGCGTAAATGTAACTCGCTGTTCGAACAACTATTCAGAGTTCCTAGAGCTCCTTGTAAGGCTTGTTGGAAAACTCGCTGTCGGACCTGATTAATTGCTCTTTGTTGTTCAAAATGAATGGTTTCATTTTTGTAATTTTCTAATCGTTCCAAATTCTCATAAGTGGCATTAATCAAATTCTGTTTTTCTCGTTCTATCTCAGAGTATCCATTCACTCGAAACTCATCTGCTTCCATTTCCACTTTCCGTAAGCGAGCCCGGGCTTTTTCGAGCTGCTCAATAGCTCCTCCGCGTAGTTCTTCTGAATTTCGAATAGTACTCAGAATCCTCTGTTTTCGATTATCTAATAAATCACTTAATGAAAGTAGATTATTTTCCCATTCATTTCACAACTTCACTTCCATGATCTCTTCCCGAACCAAACATGAATCTTTCGATTCATTTGGCTCTCACGCTCAGTTACTTATGTTATGAGCATTCCCATATCTTTTAATGTAATGAGCCTACCCTCTCTTCTCTGTTCGTATTCCAAGATATGGAAACTGATACAAGACCAGAATATTCAGAGGACTCTTCCGACCAGACAAAAAAATCTGTAATTGTCAGCAAAGTTTGTTTTTTTTTCTTCAAATCCAAAAAATTCTTCTTATTTTATACATAGGTCGTCGATTCAGCATTGGATAAAAAAAGGGCGAGACACCCATTTTTCCAGTAAATGGTTCAAATCATTTTATCGATATGAGTGTTCTATATCGGATAAATTGCCAACTATTCATTTTGAAACCATCTCCGTACTAACATAGTGGTAGAAAGAGTACCATGTTGTGCCTGGACTTCAGGCGGTTTAGCTTTAACCATGTTAATGGTCCCACATTATTGGTTGATAGAGAATCAAAGTTGATTTACCAATGAGTCACGAAATGCTATGGTTCTTACATATGATTTCTTAATTTATTCAGAAGTAATTCGTCGAGATCGTGCACCTTTCTTCCCTATTTATAAAATAAAAAAAAAAAGAAAGTGCAGCCGGTTGGATCCAGCCTATTCTTGAAATACACAACTCGCACACACTCCCTTTCCAAAAAAGATCAATACACCAAGCACTACACTTAGATTTATTAGATTTGTTGCTAAAATATCGGTATTCAACCCGAAACTCCCGGCGGATGGCCAGTAACCCAAGGAAACGAAAGAATCGGTTACATTTTTCATATGCTCTCCTCTTATAGATAGGACTAACAAAATCGAACAGAGTTCTTTTTGTATCACTTCGTCCCGTTTTTTTATTATTGATTTTCTTTTTTTTTTATTAATTGACTTATTTTAAATATGAATATATTCATTTCATTTGAAATCATTTTCAAATTTCAAAAATGGATTCTTTATTATTATTTTATTTCAATTGAAGTTCCCAATAAGATACTTATTAGGTCCCCGGTTTCATGTCAATTGCGAAATACCTGCAACGCTTCCTAAAAGTCAAAAGGGGTTTCCATTAAATTAAGGACGGGAAGTGAGAAAGCGAGTGGATCTACTAATTCCTCATCCTCAAATCAGACCTTCCCCGGAGTATTGTCTCAACGAAGAAGTGGAGTGAAGTTTTGATATAATTCGAAGAAGCAAGCGGTAAGTCGACAGCAATAAAATAAGAAAAGAAGTACGTATTTTCACGTTTATAGAATAGGATTAAACAAAAGGATTCGCAAATAAAAGCGCTAATGCCACGACCAGTCCGTAAATTGTTAAAGCTTCCATAAAAGCCAGACTAAGCAATAAAGTACCTCGTATTTTACCCTCTGCTTCTGGTTGTCTCGCGATACCTTCTACGGCTTGGCCCGCAGCAGTACCTTGACCAACTCCAGGTCCAATAGAAGCAAGCCCTACGGCCAATCCAGCAGCAATAACGGAAGCGGCAGAAATCAGTGGATTCATGGTAAGTTCCTCGCACCAAAATAAAGAAATGGTTAATGATACAATCAACCAATGAATTATTACTTATTATTCCATCACTAAGATCCACCCGGTCAAAGTAACTAAGAACTCCGAATTGAAGTGATGATATACTGAATCATCAGAACTACTTCAATATCTCGTTTTTAGTTCCTATCCAT